CAGGGTTTCTCTGAATTTGGAAGTTCTCACTTAGTAGGTTTCCATACCAAGGCTCAATTCAATCAAGTCCGTAGCGTCTACCAATTCCGCCATATCCCCGCCGAGAAATCATCGTTATCCCCCCTCTTTCATTTATGTTGGAACCATTGAATTCATTAGATACTGATTTCTATATCAAATCAGTGTCTGCTTCTATTTCTTACCCATCTTCTTTCATCTCTATCGGGGAACCTGGTCCAATCAGAAATGATTCTATCATTGATGTATCCGCAATTCAATATGGATGGATATATCCCACATATACATGTCTCTCTCCCTCTCATTTTTCCTGCTCGATTTGGAATACTGGAACGGTCGATATTGATTCTTCTTTTTTTTTCGTTCTATCTCCCCTCTTTCCGAATGAAATCGTGGGAAGATCTCATTATGATCTGGATTGTATCTTATCCTTTCCTTAGGACCGATTCGCTCTAATTCGAATAGAATTAGAATATAGAATCCGCTATAACTAATTCTAACTAATATAGTTAGAGTCTAATATTTTATTTTGCATTTTGAATTCAATTCAAAAGGAAAGAAATTCGAAATCAAATCAAAGAAAAAAAATAGAAATTTCTAATACTAATATTAGTATATAGATATTATCTTTCATCCATTCTTAAATAGATATTTCATATCTATTCTTAACTATATAAGATATATAAACTATATAAGAAGCTTCTTATGATATTAATTAACCATATTGGATTTCATAGAATTCTATGAAATTCATATGAATTGAAATAGCCAATTCATATGAATTGACTATTCATAATTTTATAGTTAATAGTAGTTAAGTCACTAGTAGTTTAGTTAATACTTAATGATAATTATTAAGAATTAATGAATAATTAATGATAGTAAGGGTCCCGGTAGTTTACCGAATTCCTATGCACTGTTTCCGTTATGCGAGCCCGCTTAGCTCAGAGGTTAGAGCATCGCATTTGTAATGCGATGGTCATCGGTTCGACTCCGATAGCCGGCTTTTCTCTATTTGTCCGATTTTTTCCATGATTGATAGTGTTTCCTTGATCTCAAGGACTATTGAAAAGACTCCTACCTTTTTTCTTTTACAAGATCACCGATCTATTATGTCGCGGGAACTTCCAACTATGAATAAAAAACGGATTGGGGCAGTTAAATCTCTACAGAACAAATCAAGAAAAAGAAAAGGATCTTTAACTTCCTCCTTAAATGTATATATATACATATGTATATATATATATATATATATATACAAAGCAATCCAGATATTGATCTAATTCATCTCATTCTTCTTTGTAGTATTTCACTTCAGTAGATTTATCTTCGTTTATCGTTTAGTTCAGCCTGAATCTAGGTTTATTCTATGAAATAAAATTTCAATAAAAAAAAAAAGGAGTCTTTATGTCTCGTTACCGAGGACCTCGTTTCAAAAAAATACGCCGTCTGGGGGCTTTACCGGGACTAACTAGTAAAAGACCTAGACCCGGAAGTCAGCTTAGAAGAAAGAAATCGCGTTTCAGGAAAAAATCTCAATATTGTATTCGTCTACAAGAAAAACAAAAATTGCGTTTTCATTATGGTCTGACAGAGCGACAATTACTTAGATATGTTCATATCGCTGGAAAAACTAAAGGGTCAACGGGTCAGGTTTTACTACAACTACTTGAGATGCGTTTGGATAACATCCTTTTTCGGTTGGGTATGGCTTCGACCATTCCTGGGGCCAGGCAATTAGTTAACCATAGACATATTTTAGTTAATGGTCATATAGTAGATATCCCGAGTTATCGCTGCAAACCCCGAGATATTATTACTACGAGGGATGAACAAAGATCCAGAGTTCTGATTCAAAATCATGTTGATTCATCCCCCCGCAAGAAATTGGCAAAACATTTGACTTTTCACTCATCCCAATATAAAGGATTAGTAAATCGAATAATAGATAGGAAATGGGTCGGTTTGAAAATCAAAGAGTTACTAGTCGTAGAACATTATTCCCGTCAGACCTAAACCTAACTAAAATAACAAAGCTTCGGACAATTTTGTCCCCCCCTTTTTCGCAAAAGTCAAGTAAAAGGGGGGTTTCATCCGGATTTTTCTCCCATTCACATATCACAAATGGGTCGGTAGTGAGATTTTCATCTCTTTCTACTCTTTCTGGTTCTGGTCAATATTGGTATTTCCGTACCGCAGTAATTAGTTAGGAAGAATCTCTATCAAATAAAGGTCTTACTCTTGGAATAATGGTATTAATAATTGTTATTTGATTTAATACATTGCGGTTGGTAACCCTGGTGAATTAGGTGAAGGTACGGAAAGAGAGGGATTCGAACCCTCGGTAAACAAAAGTCTACATAGCAGTTCCAATGCTACGCCTTGAACCACTCGGCCATCTCTCCTACAGAATCTTAGGATTCTTGCCCAGAAACCGAGTGAATATCGAGTCATTCATATTACTCCAATACAGGTACGACCAATTAATGAAATTCTCAATAGAAAACTTTTCTTCAAAGCAAAGAAAGATCTTCGAAGACTCGAGGGATAAAAAAACTTCTCGAGTTCTCAGAATCTGTAGGAAAAATTCCTTGATTCCTCAACTTCGATAAATATAGTAGTAATAAAGGGTATACTACTCAATTGGAATGAAATCCAATAGGATTCAAATATTTCCTATCTATCCCCGTCCAAAAGGGACAATTTGAGTGGAAGGTCCACATCTTTTTTTTTTTTTAATTAGTCTGTTTTTATGTGATTTCGTACTGTACAATTCCTTTGTTTGTGGAATCATTTTCCCTCGAAGGGTAATGAGAAGAATTCTCGAATGGATTGTTAACTATGCCTAGATCTCGGATAAATGGAAATTTTTTTGATAAAACCTCTTCAATTGTAGCCAATATCTTATTACGAATAATTCCGACAACTTCAAGAGAAAGGGAGGCATTTACCTATTACAGAGATGGTGCGATTTGATTTTTTTCTTTATTTACCGATCTCAGTCTTATGAGAAAGAGACATGATTCGGGATACAAAGAAAAAAGATTCTTGAAAGAAACCTACGCTTGATGAAGGTGAAGTTAGTTTGGAGATAGAACAATTCCTTCTGTCGTGTATCCCCGATTGATGCAGCCTCAGATGCTTCAATTGTCGATTCTAGTATTGAGCGAAAGGTTACACCTATAGGTTCTGTATTGCAGGTCAATACTATTCCACTAGTACCAATAGGCCGCATAGGGGAAGAAACACTACACCTAGGAATCAACAACACGAAAACTTTGTTATAAATTACCCCCTTTCCTTATCGGGATCGGGACTGAGAAGAATGGTTGGGACAACAAACACCCATCTCGTTCGCACTTTGGATACCCGTATAACCATCGAAGATCGTTGAAGTGACTAATTCCTGGAAATAGAATAGAGGGCGTTGAGGACAAAGAAATTGTTGGAGTTACCATTTCGACCTAGCAACAACACCCTTGGTGTTAAGAAAAGACAAACCTCTTACAGTAAGGCTAGCTAGAGATTTCTTGTAAAAAGACCAGCCCCTTTCAGTTCATAATAAGAGTATTTCAATCTTTTTTGATTCCATGGACTATTCTCCCCTTATTACTATGCACAGAAGGGAGGAGCCGTATGAGATGAAAATCTCGCGTACGGTTCTGGAACGGAGATTCTTTGAATAGAATGAACTGAACGACCGTAACGGATGTCGGCTCAATCCGAAGGAAATTATGCGGAAGCTTTACAAAATTATTATGAAGCTACGCGACCAGAAATTGATCCCTATGATCGAAGTTATATACTCTATAACATAGGACTTATCCACACAAGCAACGGAGAACATACGAAGGCTTTGGAATATTATTTCCGGGCACTCGAACGAAACCCATTCTTACCACAAGCTTTTAATAATATGGCCGTGATCTGTCATTACGTGCGACTATCTCCACTATAGAAAGAAGGAAAGAAAGATAAAATCTTCTAGTAAATACTAGAAACAAAACGGGCTTTCTACATATGCATTGTCAAAAGCAACGATTTTTATCAGCTGTAGCAAAGAAAGAGGCTTCATACGAGCCGAAATAGGAAGAAATAAGTACGGCCTATATACTATATTCTATGGATAAAGGATCTAATTGATAGAGGAAGCACCGTAAAGATCAATTAGCGAAGTTTTGAGGCCGATACAATAAAAACTGCTTATGCTTACTTAATGTCATGAGATAAAAGTTAGGAATCCACTTATGTAATAGAGTCGATCTACTAAGGTATTGAGCAGCGGTGCGGCATCAGATCCCAAAGACAGTAAGTCTTTTCTTTCTTCTGGAGGAAAGTCCTTTTCAAAGATTCTATATGAATTTCTATATGAAGCCGAGATAGTTACCTTTCAGAAAATTCTAACGATAGGAGGGGATACCTATGTTCTTCTGAAGGTGGGAGAAAAGAGAAAACTGATTATTGATCAAAATTCAAGTTTGAAACTCATGTAATTAACCTTTCTGGTTAACCCGAGAAAAGGGGATAGATTGACATTTCTTGTCAATCATTTAGATATGGTAGATTAAAATGGGACACCAAAAGAATTGACTGCTGAGCCGTATGAGGTAGGAAACTCTCAAGTACGGTTCTAAGGGAAGGAATGGACCTTCCTATTCCGACCGGGGAGAACAGGCCATTCGACAAGGAGATTCTGAAATTGCGGAGGCTTGGTCCGATCAAGCTGCTGAATATTGGAAACAAGCTATAGCGCTTACTCCAGGGAATTATATTGAAGCACATAATTGGTTGAAGATCACAAGGCGGTTCGAATAAGAACACTCTCTTTTTGAATTCATTAGAATATTGGATCCATCAATCAAATAAAATAGATCGTTCCTCTGGGAAGAGCCAATCAAGGAATTTCATTATATCCCTTCTAAACATCGTTTATCTCATCTGGTACCTCATCCTCATAGGGATAAATGATACGGATACAGTAC